AATTTCTTTCTATGCACATTATTTTGATTCTTTAAATTGAAGGAAATTAGAATTCTCAATTCTCTACGACGTCTAGACGATAAAATTTTTTCAGGAACAAGCAAATCAGAATTCTTTTTGTCTCTATTTAGAGTTTTATGTCTTGGAATGGATTCATCAAAATGATTCTTAGCAACATTTTGGGGGTTTCGGTATCTTTGATTACTTTGGTGCTTACTTTTATGAACCAACGAAATACCTATGATTTGATACATAAAAAACTGTCCGTCATTTTTTACAGATAGACGGGCGGGTTCCATAATTAATATTCCCTTTTTTGTTAATTGTGTAAGATTTAAACGTCTCCTCATTATATCCAAATTCATTTCTTTCCTTTGAATATAGGATATAGAAATTTTTCTTACATTTATTAGGCTAACCAGGAGACCATATATCTGGATATTATTCATCATTTTTTGATTCAATTGATTCAAACGTCCAGTCCATCTTAATTGCAAAGGAAAATCTCCTTTGATTAATATTTGTAGTTTTTCGATCGATTCTAAAAGGGATTCTTCAATATTGTTTTGATTCTTTAATTCAAAATATTGTTTTGAATTGGATGGACTAAAATTGAAAAAATCCTCATCCTCTTCGTGCTTTCCCTTGATATTTTGATTTTCACTAAAATTTGGATTGATATTCAAATTAAAAAGAAGTAAGTTGCTTGGAATAAACCAAGGTTTCTCTTTATATTTATGATAAAGTATCAAAAACTCTGGAAATAAAAAAAATTTCGGATTTGATATGGGGCGATTTAAGATTAAGAATTTTTCATTCATTCCCATCCAATCAAAAGGCATTCCCATCCAATCAAAAAAGACCCTTTTGTAATTGATTTCGGAATTTGAATAAATCGGAAGATAAAAAAGACCATTATTCGGAATTTTATCCCTTATTTGGATTTGGTCCTTATTAGATTCAACCTGAATATTTGTATTCAATTTCCAACCCAAATATTTTCTATCTGTATTTTTTTCCATATATATAATATCACTTTTTCCTAGATAATTCTTGATAGGAATATTTTTGAGTATGTTAACAGTTTTTTCTTTATTTCTGGTGGAATTTTCTTGCTTCTTATTTGGTTCTAATGATGATCTATAAATATAGGACTTCTTATTAGTTTCAGAATGAATATATTTATATGATAAACGATCATATCTATAGTTTTTTTGAAAATTCTCTTCTTTATTTGATAATAAATAGACTTTCAAATTTTGTTTTTTTTTGTAATCAAATAATTGGTCTTTTTCATAGGAATACCATTTATTTAGATCCTTATTTTGAGACGGCTGGCATTGATTTTTTCCATTTCGCCATTTTTGTGGGACTAATCTAGACCATGTAATCTGAGATAAATCGTATTGATAATGACCTCTTAACCAGTTTTTCCATGGATTCATTCCAGAATTTGGAAGTTTCTTATGTCTTACTTCGTAATCAAAGATTCCTTGTCTTCCAAAAAAATCCTTTATTTCATTCTTAAGAAAAAAAGACGGTCCTTTGTACTGAAGAATAGATCTTAACTTATTGAAGTGAATAACCTGGGTTTGTGATAATTTTAAAAATACATATTTTTGTGACAAGTAAGATAACTCAAAAAAAATATTTGACTTCCGCTTACTATTTCTAAGATTATCAAAAGCCTTTTTTATAGTCCTAGTCGAAATAAAGTCAATTTGATTTTGTTTTGTTTTATTAATCTTTTCTTTATTTGTTTCGTTATTGTCAATGTATTTCTCAATAATTTTTTTTGTTGATTCCATAAAAAGTTGTAGAGCGATTCTGCGCATATTAATGATACATAGAAAGATATCTATGTATATTTTTTCAATGAAAATTTTAACTATTAATTCAATATTATTTCTTTTTAATATTTTCCAAATTGTTGGGAGTGCTTCTCCATTATTCTTTTTATTTATTTTTTTTTTCAGCGTTACTGTTTTTTTATTTTTTTTCATTATTTCTATTTGATTTCTGATTGTGTTTCTTCTATCAATTCTATGTTTCATTTCTTCTTCTGTCTGTGAATAATTTGTCAAACCTTTAGGTCGATTTTGACTAAGTGATTCATGAATTATCTTATTGCTGATTATAGAATCCTTTTCTCTTTCAGTTTCATTTGATTCATATATTTCTCTCGTTATAAATAATGGAATTTTCTTTCCTTTTAAAAGTTCTTTTAGTATTTGTTTTACAAAGAAAAAGACTTTTGCTTCTTTTTTTTTTATTTTTTTTAAAGCTCTTCGAATTCTAAAATTGAATTTTCTGATTTCGACTTTATAGTCTATATCTTTAAAAATGGGTTCAAAAAAGGAAGGTGTTTTTCGCGGAGGACCAAAAGGATATTCCGTTTCCATTCCCAAAACTGTTAAAAAACAAGAATCAAAATCATCTTGTTGCTTTCGATCTCTATCAGAGAGTCGTAGCTTAGATCTGTGCCAAGGTTTCAAATGAA